AGATTCGGGGTCTTAGTAATCATTTGATAAAGTATATTCTTCAACCTTTTTGGAGTGGGGGTTCGATGGAAGAATTCTTAGAACAACACAGCACAGTCAACCCCATTTGTTAGAACAGCTTCCTTTGAGTCTCTGCACCTATCCTTTTTTTATTGTTGCTTTCTGAATCTTTATTTTTTGCTTTTGACAAAAGGAGTTGGCTCAGGATTGCCCATTTTTATTAATTCCAGGGTTTCTCTGAATTTGAAAGTTTTCACTTAGTAGGTCTCCATACTAAGGCTCAAGCCAATTAAGTCCGTAGCGTCTACCGATTTCGCCATATCCCCCCTTTCTTTTTAAGATTAGGATCTCCATGTGATGTCCTTCCCTTTTATTCTTTCATTTCTGACGGAACCGTCGAATTCATTAGATTTAATATGGCTTACTATACCGAAAAATGCTTTTGCCATTTTCCTTTTTTTTCTATCTTCCTTCATCTCTATCGGAAGTCTCCATTTGACTTTGATTTTGTCTAGTCAGACATGATTCTATCCTTTCTGTAGCTACAATTCAATATCGAGGGATATATACCATCTATATCCTCCGCCCCGTTCATTTTTGTATGCAATTTTGAATACTCAAAGGGTCGATTCTTTTTTTGTCATCATAGTCTACGGCTGCACACAGAAGAATATCTTATTTTATTATGGTAATATAATCCAGAGTTCTTCTTTATCGATTCTCATTTTTTTATTCTTGTTTATTTTAGGTTTTCTTAAGGCAGACTCTTATAACTCTAATAGTTATCCATTTCATAGATATAATGAAATTAGAATTATTGTCATAATGAATTTTTGTTTTAATTTCGATTTGAAATGGATTTGAAAAATAAAAAGAAAATTTCATATAATTTCTAAATCTAATTGAAATAGAATCGAATCGTTCTAGACGAAAAATAGAATCTATATAGAAAGAAAAAAACTAAAGTAAATATTTCTATTTATTTGATATTTGATTTGAAATATTTCTTTCAAATTTATATCATAAAATAATAAAAATGAATAAGCTTACACTAAAATGTAGTTTATTGAATGCCAGTGCATGTATAATTTCCGGGAGCCCGCTTAGCTCAGAGGTTAGAGCATCGCATTTGTAATGCGATGGTCATCGGTTCGAGTCCGATAGCCGGCTTTTTCGATTTTTATTTGGATTTGTGCTTTTTATATATTTTTTTCTTTGTTCTTCGATTTCAAAGAAAAAAATAACGATCGATTATGTTGTAGAAACTTCCACCTAGGAATAAAAAGAAAAGGGTTCAAGCTCGACAGACCAAATCGGGAAAACTCTTTCTTTTCCTTTTTCTTTTTACTTACATATTTTAATACAAAATAAAATATAGAATATTCTATATATTTTGTATATGATGTATATACAACCCATTTCATTATTCATTGGAATCCAACACTTCAGTGGATTTCATTTCATTTATCATTTAGTTCAGTTTTAATTTCGGTTTTACAAAAAAATCGAATATATATATATATAAATAGAAATAAAGAAAATAAATAAAGAAAGGAGTCTTTATGTCGCGTTACCGAGGGCCTCGTTTCAAAAAAATACGCCGTCTAGGGGCTTTACCCGGACTAACTAATAAAAGGCCTAGAGCCGGAAGTGATCTTAGAAACCAATCACGTTCCGGGAAAAGATCGCAATATCGTATTCGTCTAGAAGAAAAACAAAAATTACGTTTTCATTATGGTATTACAGAACGACAATTACTTAAATACGTTCGGATCGCCAGAAAAGCCAAAGGGTCAACAGGTCAGGTTTTACTACAATTACTTGAAATGCGTTTGGATAACATTCTTTTTCGATTGGGCATGGCTCCGACTATTCCTGGAGCCCGCCAATTAGTTAACCATAGACATATTTTAGTTAACGGCCATATAGTAGATATACCAAGTTATCGTTGCAAACCCAAGGATACTATTATGGCGAGGGATGAACAAAAATCCAGAGCTCTAATTCAAAATTCTCTTGATTTATCCCCCCGTGAGGAATTACCTAAACATTTGACCCTTAACCCATTTCCATATAAAGGATTAGTCAATCAAATAATAGATAGTAAGTGGGTCGGTTTGCAAATCAATGAATTGCTGGTGGTAGAATATTATTCTCGTCAGACGTAACCCTAACTAAAATACAAAAGAAAGGGGTTCGGACAATTTGGCCCCTTTCATTTGGAAAAGGAAAATTACTTAAGGTTAAAAGTCGGGGGTTTGCCCCAGATTTTCTCCCGCTCATCTATTCTATCCCATCCCGGTTTTTTCCTATTCATGTATCCTAGATACACATAAAAATTTTCACTCCTTGTATATTCTTTTATTTCCAGTATTTTAGGTATCGCAGCAATTCGAAATAGAAGAAATATATATCAAAATACAAGAAGGATCTAACTCTTATGTTCTAAATAAAGTATTTCTTGTTATTTGATTTGTTAAAGTTAGAAATGTTGGCGAATTCAATCAGGTGAAAGTAAAAGACGGAAAGAGAGGGATTCGAACCCTCGGTAAACAAAAGCCTACATAGCAGTTCCAATGCTACGCCTTGAACCGCTCGGCCATCTCTCCTACACAACGATTATGACTCATAAACCGAAGAAATAGCGAGCCATTACTATACTATGTTGATATTTCTATTACTAACGATATTCGATTTTTGTTTGTATAAAATAGGTACGACTAGGATTAACGCACCAATACTATACTATTTGACTATAAACAAACTAATAATAGAACGTAACGAGTAGTAATGTAATAGAAGATTTTTTCGAAAAAATCTTTCTTCGTAGGAGTTAATTAAAATAAAAAACAAGTTTTTCCTTGTTATATATATATTTATTGATTCATATTTGCGAAGATGATGTTCCTATCTTTTATTCTATATCCGATATTTTCATATATAATATACCAGCTTCAATTAATTAATTGAAACGAATCGAATCAACGGATTGCTGGGTTTATGGTTTTTAGATTATAGACGATTAATGGATCCTCTTTGATCATGGTTCGATTTTTATTTCGACTAGAATTCCATAAAATTCTCAAAAAAAATTAGAAAATTTCCGTCTAGTTTTAAAGTGCTCACCAACAAATTTCTTGAATTTCCCAGCTATTCTATTTCCATCATAGAATGATTATTCGATTCTCTTTCTTTTCGTCTTTCGATCAAAAAAAGTTTTGATCTGATCGAAAAATTCTTTGATTCTTCCGCTTCGATGAAATCGGAATAGCTACTATACTACTCGATTTGATTTGTATGAATTCAAATGGGATTCAACTCTTTTTTATTGATTGTTGAAAAAGGAGTTTGGGGCATTTGGAACAATTCGAATAAATAAAATAGAAGTATACGTAGTAGTCAAAAATTTGTATCTTTATTGAAATTTTTTTGTTTGGAAAGGAATCCGTTTTTATGTTATTTTGTACTGTACAAATTCTTTATTTGTGTAATCGTTTTCCCACTAAGGGGTAATGAGAAGAATTTTAGAATGGATTGATACCTATGCCTAGATCGCGGATAAATGGAAATTTTATTGATAAGACCTTTTCAATTGTGGCCAATATCTTATTACGACTAATTCCGACAACTTCAGGAGAAAAGGAGGCATTTACTTATTACAGAGATGGTGTGATTTGATTTTCTTTATTATTTAGTTTCTTTTTACTGCTCTTAGTCTTATGAGAAAAGCACACACTTCGGGATAGTAAAGAACAAATATTCTTATTCCATATTATAGAAACAAACCTACGCTTCTTGAAGGTGAAGTTTACAAATAGAACGATTCCTTCCGTCGTGTATCCCCGATTGATGCAACCTCAAATACTATAGCTTCATTTATAGATTTTTGTATTGAACGAAAGGTTACACCTTTGTGTTTTGTATTACAGGTCAATCCTACTTCCTAGTAATATAGTACCAATAGGCGGCATAGGGGAAGAAGCACTACACCTAGCAATCGACAACACAAAAGCTTTGTTAAAAATTACTTACCTACTCCCTTTCTTATCTGGGTTAGGACTAACAAGAATGGTTGGGCCAACAAACATCCATCTCGTTCGTACTTTGGATACCCGTATAACCATCGAAGACTGTTGAAGTGACTATTTCCTGGAAATTAGGAGGCGTTGAGGACAAAGGAATTGTTGAAGTTATCCTTTCTATTTAGTATCAAGACACTTGATTCTAGTAAAAGCTCTTGCGCAAGAAGGTTGGCTAGATATTTTTTGTAAAAACACTAGCCCCGCTCAGTTCATAATGAGAATGTTTTAATCCCTTTTGCCATGTATTTTGAATTCTCATTATGTATATTATATTTAAGGGAGGAGCCGTATGAGGTGAAAATTTCACGTACGGTTCTGGAACGGCGATTCTTTGAATCGAATAACGACCGTAACGGATGTCAGCTCAATCCGAAGGAAATTATGCGGAAGCTTTACAGAATTATTATGAAGCTATGCGACTAGAAATCGATCCTTACGATCGAAGTTATATACTCTATAATATAGGCCTTATTCACACAAGTAATGGAGAACATACGAAAGCTTTAGAATATTATTTTAGGGCACTAGAACGAAACCCATTCTTACCACAAGCTTTTAATAATATGGCAGTGATCTGTCATTACGTGCGGCTATCTCCACTATAGAAAGAAAAAAGAAGACCAAATTTTCTAGTAAATACTAAAAAAAGGATCGCTACAAATGCATCGTCCAAAACGACGATTTCTTTGAGCTGTAGCAAAGAAAAAAACTTCATACTAATAGAAGTAAAAATATGCCTAGATACTTTTTTCTATATCTATGGATAAAAAAAAAAGATCTAATTGATAGAGAGGAAGCACCGTAAAGATCAATTAATGAGGTTTTGGTCCAATACATTAAGAAAAGAACTGCTTACTTATGCCTATATAGAAATATAAGATAGAAAAAGTTAGGAATTAACTTATGTAATAGAGTCGA